AGGTTGAAGGTATTCTATCTAATTATTTTTATTTTTATAGATAGTTTTCTTAAAGTTTCTTAAAGAAAAAACTCCTATGATTTTTAAGAGTCGGTTGGATAATGAAAAAAAAGAAGGATTTTGATTCTCTTAAATTTTAAATAAAGTAAAAACAAAATATGAATTTAAATTTTCACCCAACATACTTGGTCTTTGCGAGAACCGCGTGAATCACTACACTACTTGATTCGCGCGGTTCTCGCCGGTTGACACAATGTGTTTTATATACACTGTATTGCATTCTGTTTGTATTCGTAATAACTTTTCTTTTATTTAACTAGAGGTTAACGTAAATGAACCATAACTATGTAGCCCAATTCCTAATAGATTGACCCCAAAATAGCATATCCAAATTATAAGAAAGCCTAGAGTCGCCACAATTGCGGAATTTGTCCCCTGCAAATTTTTATTTGTTCGAGTATGCAAATAAATTGCGAATACGATCCAAGTAATAAAAGCCCAAGTTTCCTTTGGATCCCAACTCCAATATGATCCCCATGCTTCATTAGCCCATACTGCTCCTGAAAGAATCCCTATGGTTAAAAAGATAAATCCTAGGCTAATCACACGATAACTCCAATAATCTAATTGTTGAATCAATTGGGCCTTGTAATAATTCTTAGCATAAAAAAAAGAAGTTTTTTTAAAAATATTATTTCTTTCATTATTGTATTGGATTTCACCAAATGAAAAAGATTCATTTAATTTTAATAAATTATTACTTTTAGAACTATAAAAAATCTTTCTAAATGTAATGACTAGAAGTGCTACTGATAATAATGATCCACAAAGAAGAGCCGCATAGCTCAATATCATCATACTTACGTGCATTATTAACCACTCCGATTGTAGAGCGGGTATTAATATTGTGGGTTTATGTATTTCATTTAAAAGACCCGACGTAGCAAAGCCTTGGGTAAAAATAGTACTTGAGGCAGTTATTGTGGTTAAATAATTTTTTCGTTTTTTTAAATAGGGCACTATATGAATAAGGGAGAAACTCCATGAAAGAAAAATTAATGATTCATATAAATCACTTAGTGGGAAATGGCCCGAATAAATCCAACGAGTGATTAATAATCCTGTTAGACATAAAAAAGTAGCTAGCATCCCCTTTTCTGACGAATCATTTGGTTTTATGATTTCATTGCCCAATAAAGTTATCAAATGAATTGTAATCACAATTGAAACAATAGAAAAGGAAATATGAGTTAATATATGCTCTAAAGTTGAAAATATCATAAAAAAGAAAAAAAGGTGGGGATCCCCCATATTAATATTAATTATTGGGAATTTAATTTATTTTTATTATAGGATCTATTGGATCTCGTTTAGAAGATGGCATGCCGCCACTCGGACTCGAACCGAGATGCTCTAGCACTGCTTCCTAAGAGCAGCGTGTCTACCGATTTCACCATAGCGGCTTGCTCGAATTCATAATAGCCTATTTATATTCAATAGTCGAGATTGAACAAGTCAATTCAATCAAATATGTTTTTTTAGTAAAAATAAAATTGATAAAAAATAATGAGTTCAAAAGTAAATTTGAAGATTTGAAGATTCATTGGTTTCATTTATTTTTCTTTAAGTGTCCATTTATCTTAGGGCTTTTTACGTAGTTTATGCGATTCTAAAATCGAACTCTTGCATCTATAGAAATCTCTCGCTAGAATAAAAAAACTTTTTTCATTTTTTACGCTTATTGTCATGTCATTATTTCTGGTTTATCTGATTTCATAATCATAAATTTGAAACAAAAAAGAAATTTTCTCAATGAATCTAAAACTATTTTGTATTTGGAGTACTGCAAATTGACACTTGTACATAATATAATAATATCTCAACAATCAAGTTCTTTTATTGATTCTTTTATTGATGATCTGACAATTGGAAATATATGGTAAATCCATTACATATGCTAAATGCAATAAATTAAGAAGTTAGTTTTTAACATGGAATCCATTAGTTTCAACAATCTGCCCTTCCCGAAAAAGATAAAAATTTTTATTTATTGGAATTGTAAAGGTCGATGGGGAAAAAAAGACTCCCCACCACCAAAATATGAGTGAAAACATACAAAAAAAATAAAAAATTGTATTTATTTTTTTATTTAGATTTTTAGATTTAGAATTCAGAAAATAGAAGAATTATTCTTTTAGACATAACATTAAGATTCTATTCTATTTCATATTAATATGAACTTTGAATCAAATGCATTTGGATTATTCCAATATTTTAGGACTTATTTGTTTGTCGTACAAAAAAACTTTTTGAATTCCCGGTAGAAAGAGATTTCCCTAATGACAAAGCTTTTAACGACGCCCAATAGCCTTTCATTTTCCAAATATTTTTACGAATACGCTTTTTTGATATCGAAGTACGTTTTTTTGGAACTGCCATTTAAAAATGAAGAAGTTACTCATTGTTATAGTTGGATGTGAAAGACATCTATTGTTCTATTATTATTCTTATTCATTATCTATTTTTTCTCTAAATAATATTCTCTTCATAAAAAAGAAATATAGATATGTCAAAGATCCATGAAAACTGGATCAAAAATGACTCGAAATAACAAAATATGCCGTAAAACCAAAAATTCATTTTTGGTTGGGAACTATTGGTTCGCGTTGTTTATCTCTCAAAGATATATCTTTAGAATCTGCATGTCATCAAAATCAAATCAAACTTAATAAAATAAAAAAAGAATCTAAAAGACCTTTATTTTCGGCATTCTATACTTGATTTACATGTAATAAAATACCAGGATTGTACTTTTGACTAATAAATTGATAGTCAAACTAGAAAAAAATACAACTAAATTTAATTTTAAAATTCGAATGAGACTAGTAATAAATCTGTTAAAAGATACGTGGTTTGATAAAAAAGGATCTCAGTCATTTTTGATCCTTTCTCGCTAAAAAGTTCATTTTAGTTCCATATTTTTCTAAACTTTACTAATAAATTGTTTTGATTGAAATGGAAAACAATCAATCCCATAATGAATTAGTTAATTAATTGAAAATTAGTTAATGAATTGAAATTGAAATAAACTAACTAAAATCAAGAGTTTTTTTCATTAGACCGATGACCTTACTTAATCTTATAATTCGTATCCGCGTCAAGTACTCTTTTTAGGCTAAATTTTTATCCTTGTTCTATGAATATAAATTTTGATTACGATAAATTATTATATTTTTATTTTCCTATTATAAGTGTTCGTTTTTTTATATGTCACTTGGTCATATCATTTGACCAATTGTAACTTCTTTTTTGAATATTTGAACGGTTTTGAAAAGACTCAGAATAATTAATATTAATAAATACTAATATAAACTTCTTAAATCATTTAGTGCATATCTTGATTTTTTATTGACTTTTTCGAAAGGTAAGATCCGGTGAATCGGAAACAATTAATTAAGAATAAAAAACTTTTTTTATGGAACAGACATATCAATATGCGTGGATAATACCTTTTCTTCCACTTCCAGTTCCTATGTTAATAGGGTTGGGACTTCTTCTTTTTCCGACGGCAACAAAAAGTCTTCGCCGTATGTGGGCTTTTCAGAGCGTTTTGTTGTTAAGTATAGTCATGATTTTTTCGATGAATCTTTCTATTCAGCAAATAAATAGTAGTTCTGTCTATCAATATGTATGGTCTTGGATTATTAATAATGATTTTTCGTTAGAATTCGGATACTTGATCGATCCACTTACTTCTATTATGTCAATACTAATCACTACTGTTGGAATTTTGGTTCTTATTTATAGTGATAATTATATGTCTCATGATCACGGGTATTTGAGATTTTTTGCTTATATGAGTTTTTTCAGTACTTCTATGTTGGGATTAGTTACTAGTTCAAATTTGATACAAATTTATATTTTTTGGGAATTAGTTGGAATGTGTTCGTATCTATTAATAGGATTTTGGTTCACACGACCTGTTGCAGCAAAGGCTTGTCAAAAAGCCTTTGTAACTAATCGTGTTGGCGATTTTGGTTTATTATTAGGCATTTTAGGGTTTTATTGGGTAACGGGGAGTTTCGAATTTCGTGATTTATTCCAAATATTCAATAACTTGATTTCTAATAATGAGGTCGATTTTTTATTTGTTACTTTGTGCGCTGTTCTTTTATTTGCCGGTGCGATTGCTAAATCTGCACAATTTCCTCTTCATGTATGGTTACCTGATGCGATGGAAGGGCCGACTCCTATTTCGGCCCTTATACATGCTGCTACGATGGTAGCAGCGGGCATTTTTCTTGTAGCCCGACTTATGCCTCTTTTCATAGTCATACCCCCCATAATGAATTTTATCTCTTTGATAGGGATAATAACAGTTTTTTTAGGAGCTACTTTAGCTCTTGCTCAAAAAGATATTAAGAGGGGTTTAGCCTATTCCACAATGTCTCAATTGGGTTATATGATGTTAGCTTTAGGTATGGGGTCTTATCGCAGTGCTTTATTTCATTTGATTACTCATGCTTATTCTAAAGCATTATTGTTCTTAGGATCGGGATCCGTTATTCATTCAATGGAAACTCTTGTTGGGTATTGTCCAAAAAAAAGTCAGAATATGGTGCTTATGGGAGGTTTAACAAAACATGTACCAATTACAAAAAATTCTTTTTTTTTAGGTACACTTTCTCTTTGCGGTATTCCACCCCTTGCTTGTTTTTGGTCCAAAGATGAAATTCTTAATGATAGTTGGTTGTATTCACCTATTTTTGCAATAATAGCTTGGTCTACGGCGGGATTAACGGCATTTTATATGTGTCGGATTTATTTACTTACTTTTGAAGGACATTTAAACGTTCATTTTCAAAATTACAGTGGAAAAAGGAACACCCCCTTATATTCAATATCGCTATGGGGTAAAGAAGGTTCAAAAATAAGTAACAAAAACTTTCGTTTGGTAACTTTATTAAAAATGAATAAGAATGGACGTCCTTCTTTTTTTT